TCCACATAAGGCGGTAAGATAATATCTTGAGCAGTTACATATCCAGGACCCTTGACACAAATACAAATAGACGCGTCACAAGTTCCATATAGATTACTTCTCAATACAATTTCTTTCAAATTCATTAAAATTTCATGAACTGATTCTTGAATGCCTACTATGGTAGTATATTCGTGTGGTATTTTCTCAGATTTTGCGCGTGTGATACATGTTCCTTCTATTTCTCCAAGCAAAGCTCTTCGCATTGCAATGCCTATTGTGTCAGCTTGACCTTTCATAAGGGGAGACAGAATAAAGCGACCATAATAAAGACGCTTACTGTCTGCTCTTGATTCAACACACTTCCACTGTAGTGTCCGAGTAGATACTGTTATTTTATCTCGAACCATAGTAATATTATTTGATCAGATCATTGAATCATTTATTTCTCTTGAAATCTCTTCAATGTTTATTTCTACACACGTCTTTTTTTAGGAGGTCTACAGCCATTGTGTGGCATAGGGGTTACATCCCGTACGAAAGTTAATAGTATACCACTTCTACGAATAGCTCGTAATGCTGCGTCTCTTCCGAGACCGGGACCCTTTATCATGACTTCTGCTCGTTGCATACCTTGATCCATTACTGTACGAATAGCATTTCCTGCTGCCGTTTGAGCAGCAAAAGGCGTCCCTCTTCTTGTACCCCTGAACCCACAAGTACCGGCAGAGGACCACGAAACCACCCGACCCCGCACATCTGTAACAGTCACAATGGTATTATTGAAACTTGCTTGAACATGAATAACCCCCTTTGGTATTCTACGTGCATTCTTACGTGAACTAATACGTGCATTCTTACGTGAACCAATTCTCGGTATAGCTTTTGCCATATTTTATTATCTCATAAATATGAGTCAGAGATATATGGATATATCCATTTCATATCAAAACAGATCCTTTCTTTTTATTTGTACATCGAATCTTTTAGAAAGATTATCCCTGTCTTTGTTTATGTCTCGGGTTAGAACAAATTACTATAATTCGTCCCCGTCTACGGATTAGTCGACATTTTTCACAAATTTTACGAACAGAAGCTCTTATTTTCATATTTGCCATTCCTTACCTAAATTCTGAATCTACTTCTTGGAAGAAAATAAGTTTCTTTAAATTTGGAATCTCGAGTCATATTCCCCCTGAAAGGAATGTTGAAGTTGAAAAACCACACCACCTAATCCTTCGAATCCTTATTGCGAAGTCGATAAATTATACGCCCTCTGGTTGAATCATAACGACTTACTTCAATTTTTACTCTATCTCCTGGCAGTATCCGTATAAAACTACGTCGGATCTTTCCTGAAACATAACCTAGGATCAGATCCTCATTATCTAAACGAACCCGGAACATGCCATTTGGAAGGGATTCAGTAATTAAACCTTCATGAATCCATTTTTGTTCTTTCATTCCAGGTAAAACCTCCTTGAAGTATCAACTAATGGAGGAGGAACGATATTAGACAACCCGCCCTTTCTCTTTTTTTTTTCATAAATAGGAAGTTTCAGATCCAATTCGGGTAGTAGAAGGATTACCATATATAACACAAAATTTCTCCACCTATTCCTTCTTGTCGAGCCTCTCGGTCTGTCATTATACCTCGAGAAGTAGAAAGAATTACAATCCCCATTCCACCTAAAATTCTAGGAATTTGTTGATAGTTAGAATAGATTCGTAGACCAGGTCGACTGATCCGTTTTAAATTTAAAAGATTTCTATAGGGCCTTCTCCTATTCCTTCTATGTCGCAGGGTTAAAACAAAAAAAAAATTGTTGTTTTCCCGATGTTTCCTCACGTTTTCGATAAAACCTTCTCGTAAAAGTATTTTTACAATGTTTTCGGTAATATTCGTAGATGCTATTCGAACCACTCTTTTTCTATCCATGTCAGCATTTCGTATAGAGGTTATTATGTCAGCAATAGTGTCCCTACCCATGATGAACTAAAATTATTGGTCTATCCGAATTTTGATATAATCAACATGTTTTTCTTTTTTTACTTCTTTTATTTATGAATATGAATTATTAAAGGTATATGCGTGAGACACAATCTACTAATTAATCTTAATCTATTTCTTTCAAATACCCTACTATAACTATATCACGCTCTTATCTTATAATACCTCAGGAGCTAATGAAACTATTTTAGTAAAATTTAACTGTCTCAATTCCCGGGCGATCGCACCAAAAACCCGAGTTCCTTTAGGATTTCCTTCTTGATCAATGACAACTGCAGCATTGTCATCATATCGTATTATCATACCGTTGTCACGTTTGAGTTCTTTACAGGTACGTACAATTACAGCTCTGACCACTTCTGATCTTTCTAGGTCCATATTTGGTACTGCTTCTTTGATCACAGCAACAATAACGTCACCAATATGAGCATATCGGCGATTGCTAGCTCCTATAATTCGAATACACATCAATTCTCGAGCCCCGCTGTTATCCGCTACATTCAAATGGGT